ATAAATTTCCGAGGACACGCAAAAAATGATAATAGATCTCGTCGTTAAAATAAGAGTAGTTAATAAAAGTGAATATGGATGCTTATTGTTTATTAGCGAGAGGCAAATCTTATGATAAAGAAGAATCCATATACCGAAATATATATGCGCTTTAAGTAAACATATATGTATGTCTGCTAATAAAGCAGAAAGAGTAATTGAAATTGATCAGATTTGTGGACGTTTATACGAAGAAAGACGTAGGAGACTCGAACTTATGCCTTATCGAGTGGGTTATCCAATTTTAAAATTGGTTTATTCTGCAGCAACAAATGCTATTCACAATGTCAGTTTAAACGAAGCAAGTTTAATCATTAGTAAAGCGGAAGTCGTGAAGGGGTACTACTGTGAAAAAATTAAAACCTCGAGCTCGAGGGCGTAGTTATCCGATAAAAAAACCCGTTTTTCATATAACTATTGGATTAAAAGATATATCTGTAAAGGAAGTATAAAAAAGGAAGTATAAAGGAGCCAAATACGCCATATTATACTTCAAAGGCAACGTATGGAGAAATAAAAATAAGTAAGTACACGGATATGACGTGTCATGATATATATAGTATTGGGAGATTATGGGACAAAAAATAAATCCACTTGGTTTCAGACTTGGTGCAACCCAAGGTCATCATTCTCTTTGGTTTGCACAACCACAAAATTATTCCGAAGGGCTACAAGAAGATCAAAAAATCCGAGATTGGATCAAGAATTATGTACAAAAAAAGATTCAAATATCCTCTGGTGTTGAGGGAATTGCATGCATAAAGATTCAAAAAAGAATCGATTTGATTCAGGTCATAATCTATATGGGATTCCCAAAATTATTACTAGAAGGTAAAGGTGGGCCTCGAAGAATCGAAGAATTGCAGATAGATGTACAAAAAGAAATTAATTGTGTAAACCGAAAACTCAACATTGCTCTTACAAGAATTACAAACCCTTATGGACACCCTAATATTCTCGCCGAATTTATAGCCGGACAATTAAAGAATAGGGTTTCATTTCGAAAAGCAATGAAAAAGGCTATTGAATTAACTGAACAAGCAGGTACAAAAGGAATTCAAGTACAAATTGCAGGACGTATCGACGGAAAAGAGATTGCGCGTGTCGAATGGATCAGAGAGGGTAGAGTTCCTCTACAAACCATTCGAGCTAAAATTGATTATTGTTCCTATGCAGTTGGAACTATCTATGGGGTATTAGGCATCAAAATTTGGATATTTGTAGACGAGGAAGCCTAAGCCCTTATTTGACTTGTCTTTACGGAAATAAAAAAGAAAAAAATGACAAACTCTTTCATTCTTTTTCTGTTAAATCAAAAAAAAATGGACAATTCTATAAGGTTGAATAAAAATTCAATTCATTTTTTTATATTGATATAATTGCTATGCTTAGTGTGTGACTCGTTGGTTTTTGTAGGGTTAGTAGTCAAAAAAACGGACTGGCCCATAGTATGAACTAATAACTATCGAACTACTAACCAACTCATCGCTTCATATTATCTGGATCTAAAGAACTAGTCACGATATGATATATTGATCATATCATTGTAGCAACTGAATTTTTGTTTGCATAAACAAGCAAAAAAAAGAAAAACCAATTTTAAGTTGTGAAGCAATAACAAAAAGAATGCAGATAAATGGAAGGGTGAGAGAAAGAGAGAAAAAGAATACTAATGCTATATGATTCCAATATGTAAGGTCTCTGAGCGATCTTATAAAGGATAGCGTAATAAAGCATCAATACTAATTTGATTGATCTATAATTCGATGAATTTGTTCCTAGAACAAAAAAAGTCAAGAGCCCTGGGTCCACAAAGACTGAGAAAATTGACTCAATAACACATTTCATTTTCATTAGGAGCTCCGCTGTAGAATTCAGGCCTAACCATTAATCGCGAAGCGATGGGAACGACGGAACCCGTGGATGCAGAAGATTCTATTGAAAACGAATCCTAATAATTCATTGGGTAGGATGGCGAAACGAACCCGGGACCAATCCACTTTTATTCTGAGAGGCCATGTCATAGGATAACCCTACAACTGAAATAGATATGGAAAGAGTAAATATTCGCTCGCGAAAGTTTTGATTTTTTTATTTTATTGGATTTCTAAATTTTGATAGATCCAATATAATATGATAATAAAAAAGACAAAACAAAATAAATACTCGTTATAATAAAACGAAATTCTATTATTATTATCTATTATCTCTAACTAATCTATAAAATAATTATCTATAACTATAAATAAATAGAAATTGAATACATGTTTAGTTTTTTTTATATAAACTATCAAAACAAGATATACAAATTTCTAATAGATTAGATATTAGATAAAATCTCAAAGACTCCCACGATTCAGTATATTATTCATTAAATACATGTATACCATGTTATAATTATTATTTTTCATTCGCGAGGAGCTGGATGAGAAGAAACTCTCATGTCCGGTTCTGTAGTAGAGATGGAATTGAAATTGAAAAAGAACCATCAACTATAACCCCAAAAGAGCCAGATTCCGTAAACAACATAGAGGAAGAATGAAAGGAATATCTTATCGAGGTAATCGTATTTGCTTTGGTAGATATGCTCTTCAGGCACTTGAACCCGCGTGGATCACGTCTAGACAAATAGAAGCAGGGCGGCGAGCAATGACACGAAACGTACGCCGCGGCGGAAAAATATGGGTACGTATATTTCCAGACAAACCTGTTACAGTAAGACCCGCGGAAACGCGTATGGGTTCCGGTAAAGGATCTCCCGAATATTGGGTAGCTATCGTTAAACCGGGTAGAATACTTTATGAAATGGGTGGAGTAGCAGAAAATGTAGCCAGAAAGGCTATTTCAATAGCGGCATCCAAAATGCCTATACGAACGCAATTCATTATTTCGGGATAAGAATGTATAACCAAAGAAAAGAAATCTTTTGAATGAAAAAAAAAAAAAAACAAAATTATAGGTTTCTTTTTTTTTTTGTTTTGGACAAACAATATTTCTTTTTTTACTTAGCCCCTTCGCAGTGAAAGAGCAAATAAAAAAAAATGATATGATTCAACCTCAAACCCACTTAAATGTAGCGGATAACAGCGGGGCCCGACAATTAATGTGTATTCGAATCATAGGAGCTAGTAATCGACGATATGCTCATATTGGTGACGTTATTGTTGCTGTAATCAAGGAAGCAATACCAAATACACCTCTAGAAAAATCCGAAGTGATCAGAGCTGTAATTGTACGTACTTGTAAAGAACTCAAACGTGACAACGGTATGATACTACGATATGATGACAATGCTGCGGTTGTTATTGATCAAGAAGGAAATCCCAAAGGAACTAGAATTTTTGGTGCGATCGCACGGGAATTGAGACAGTTAAATTTCACTAAAATAGTTTCATTAGCACCTGAAGTATTATAAGTCTAATAAAACGGAGACTCTAATGCTATTATAGCATTTGAATAAAATATGAATAGAGTAAACTAGATTCATTAGTAAATTTGTCTCACGCATATATCTTTAACAATTCATAAAATAGAAAGAAAAAAACATGTTGATTATATCAAAGTTCGGGGGTAACAATAATTTTAATTTATCATGGGTAAAGACACTATTGCTGATATAATAACTTCTATACGCAATGCTGACATGAATAGAAAAGGAACAGTTCGAATACCATCTACTAACATCACCGAAAACCTTGTTAAAATACTGTTAAGAGAAGGTTTTATTGAAAATGTGAGGAAACATCAGGAAAACAACAAATATTTTTTGGTTTTAACCCTACGGCATAGAAGGAATAGGAAAGGTCCATGTAAAACTGTTTTAAATTTAAAACGGATCAGTCGACCCGGTCTACGAATCTATTCTAGTTATCAACGAATTCCTAGAATTTTAGGTGGGATGGGGATTGTAATTCTTTCTACCTCTCGGGGTATAATGACGGACCGAGAGGCCCGACTAGAAGGAATCGGCGGAGAAATTTTGTGTTATATATGGTAAGCTTTCTTATATCCAAATTAAGATATGGAACTTTACTATTTGTGAAAAAAAAAGATAAAGAACGGGTTTCTATTCTCACTCTCCTCTTACATTAGTTAATACTTCAAGGAGGTTTTACCGCGAATGAAAAAAGAAAACTGGATTCATGAAAGTTTAATTCCTGAATCACTTCCGAATGGTATGCTTCGGATTCCTTTAGATAATGAAGATCGGATTCTAGGTTATGGTTCAGGAAGGATTCAACGTAGTTTTATACGTATACCAACGGAAGATAGAGTAAAAATTGAAAGAAGTCATTATGATTCAACCAAAGGGCATATAGTTTCTAGACTCCGAAACAAGGATTCAAACGATTAGGTGGTTTTTTTTTTTTCAACTTCAATATTCCTTTCGGAGGGATACAATTCGAAAGTTTCAAATTTCCAGAAACTTATTTTCTTCAAATAAGTAAATTTGAAATTCAGTTAAGGAATGACAAATATGAAAATAAGGGCCTCCATTCGTAAAATTTGTGAAAAATGTAGACTGATCCGTAGACGGGGACGAATTATAGTAATTTGTTCCAACCCGAGACATAAACAAAGACAAGGATAATCTTTATAAAATAAAAGAGACTCCCTAAGGGACCCAATATACAAATAAAAAAAAGCGGAAAAGATCCGTTTTGGCATGAAATGGATATATCCATATACCTCTGACTTATATTTATGAGACGATAAAATATGGCAAAACCCGCACCCAGAATCGGTTCACGTAGGAATGGGCGTATTGGTTTACGTAAGAGTGCGCGTAGAATACCAAAAGGGGTTATTCATGTTCAAGCAAGTTTCAACAATACCATTGTGACTGTTACAGATGTACGAGGCCGGGTAATTTCTTGGTCCTCCGCCGGTACTTGTGGATTCAAGGGTACAAGAAGAGGGACACCCTTTGCGGCACAAACCGCAGCAGGAAATGCTATTCG